ATTTGCTCAAGTAATAAGAGGATCCATATTAGTAAGCCAATCGTTTCTTAGAAAATATATTATATTACCTTCATTGATAATAGCTAAAAATATAGCCCGTATGTTATTATTTCAATTTCCCGAATGGTCCGAAGACTTAAAAGATTGGAATAAAGAAATGCATGTTAAATGCACCTATAATGGTGTTCAATTATCAGAAACAGAATTTCCAAAAAATTGGTTGACAGACGGTATTCAGATACAGATTCTATTTCCTTTTTGCCTTAAACCTTGGCACAGGTCTAAGCTACGATCCCCTCAAAAAAATTCGTTGAAACTGAAAAATAAAGGACAAAAAAACGATTTTTGTTTTTTAACAGTTTGGGGAATGGAAACTAACCTTCCTTTTGGTTCTCCCCGAAAACGACGTTCATTTTTTGAACCCATTTTTAAAGAACTGAAAAAAAAAATTATAAAATTGCAAAAAAAGTCTTTTCTAGTTATACAGTTTTTAAAAGAAAGAACAAAATTTTTTCTAAACATCTCAAAAGAAACAAAAAAATGGGTCATCAAAAGCATTCTATTTCTAAAAAGAATAATAAAAGAACTTTCAAAAATAAATCAAATTCTATTCTTTGGATTAAGAGAAATATCTGAATTGAATAAAACTAAAAAAGAAAAAGATTCGATAATGAGTAATTTGATAATTCATGAATCGTCCATTCAAATTCGATTTATGGATTTGAAAGATTATTCATTGACAGAAAAAAAAATGAAAGATCTGGCTGATAGAACAACCACAATCAGGAATCAAATAGATAAAATTACAAAAGATAATAAGAAAGGATTTTTAACTCCGGAACTAAATAATAAAATAAATATTAGTTCTAATAAAAGAAGTTCTACTGCTAAACTAGTACCACCAATAAAAAATATTTCGCAGAAATTAAAAAGAGGAAATGTTAGATTCATCCGTAAATCATATTTTTTTATAATATTTTTAATTCAAAGGATATATATAGATATTGTTCTATCTATCATTTATGTTCCGAGGATCAATACACAACTTTTTTTTGAATTATCAAAAAAAATTCTTGATAAATACATTTCCAATAATGAAACAAATAAAGAAAAAATGAATAAAACAAATAAAAATACAGTTCGCTTTATTTCGACTATAAAAAAGTCGACTTTTGATATTAGTAATAAGAATTCAAAAAAAAATTTTGACTTATCCTGCTTGTCACAAGCATATGTATTTTACAAATTATACCAAACCCAACTTATTAACCTGTATAAGTTAAGATATGTTCTTGAATATCACGGAACCTCTCTTTTTCTTAAGAATGAAATAAAGAATTATTTCGAAGAACAAGAAATATTTCATTCTGAATTACGACAGAACGATCTTTTGAATTCTGGAATGAATCAATGGAAAAACTGGTTAAGAGGTCATTATCAATATGGTTTATCCCGGATTAGATGGTATCGCTTAGTACCTCAAAAATGGCGAGCTAAAATCAATCAACAACGTATGGATCAGAATAAAGATTTAAACAAAAGGTATTCTAATGAAAAAACAAACCAATTAATTCATTACAAAAAATTAAATGATTTTGAACCAAATTCATTACCGAATCAAAAATATAACTTTCAAAAACACTATAGATATGACCTTTTCTCATATAAATCTATTAATTATGAAAATAAAAAGCATTCATATATTTATGCATCACCATTACGTATAAATAATAAAGATAAAGAGAAAATTTCTTATGATTACAATATAGATAAGGGTATATTATTTAATATGCCAGGGGGTCTTATTCCTATCAATAATTATCTAGGGGAAGAGGATATTATGAATCTGGAGAAATTTTCCGATAGAAAATATTTTGATTGGAAAATTTTCCATTTTTGTCTTAGAAAGAAAGTTGATATTGAGTCCTGGATAGATACCAATGGTAATAAAAATGCTAAGGCTGGATTTAATAATTATCAACTAATTGACAAAATTACTAAAAAAGGTCTTTCTTATCTTACAATCTATCAAAATCAAGGAATCGAACCATCCAAGAAAAAAAAAAACCTTTTTGATTGGATGGGAATGAATGAAGAAATACTAAGTCTTCCCATATCGAATCTGAAACTTTGGTTTTTCCCAGAATTTATCCTCTTTTATAATACATATAAAATGAAACCGTGGATCATACCAATCAAATTACTTCTTTCAAATTTGAATGGAAATGAAAATATTAGTGAAAATCAAAATATCAATAGAAAGAGAAAAGGGGATCTTTTTAGATTATCAAATGAAAAAAAAATTATTGAATTAGAGAATCGAAATCAAGAAGAAAAAGAATCCGCAGGCCGAGGTAATCTTGAATCAGATGCACAAAACCAAGAGAATCTTGGATCCGTTCTCTCAAACCAAGAAAAAGATATTGAAGAAGATTATGCAGGCTCAAATATGAAAAAACGTAGAAAGAAAAAGCAATACAAAAGCAACACAGAAGCAGAGCTTGATTTCTTGTTAAAAAGGTATTTACGTTTTCAATTGAGATGGGATGATTCTTTAAATCAAAGAATGATCAATAATATCAAAGTATATTGTCTCCTGCTTAGATTGATAAATCCAAAAGAAATTGCTATATCCTCTATTCAAAGGGGAGAAATGAGTTTGGATATTCTGATGATTCAAAAGGATTTAACTCTTACAGAATTGATGAAAAAGGGCATATTAATTATCGAGCCAGTTCGTTTGTCTATAAAAAATAATGGACAATTTCTTATCTATCAAACGATAAGTATTTCATTGGTTCATAAGAGTAAGCTCCCAATTAATCAAAGATACCGAGAAAAAAGCTATATCGATAAAAAAAATTTTGATAAATGCATTGCAAGACATCAAAGAATGAACGAAAATAGGGACAAAAATCATTCTGATTTCTTTGTTCCTGAAAAAATTTTATCCACTAAACGACGGAGAGAATTAAGAATTCTAATTTCTTTCTATTCGAGGAATAGAAATGATATACCCCAAAATCCAGTATTTTTCAAATACATAAAAAACTGTAGTGAAGTTTTGGATAAAAGCAAAAGAGATAAAAATAAACTAATTAAATTAAAGTTCTTTCTTTGGCCTAATTATAGATTAGAAGATTTAGCTTGTATGAATCGATATTGGTTTGATACCAATAATAGCAGCCGTTTTAGTATGGTAAGGATACATATGTATCCACGATTGGAAATTCGTCAATAATACCTTTTTTTCATATGCATTCTCTCCCCTATCTGATATATAAAAGAAAAAGATGCATACATTATTTTACATTTCATTTTAATATCTGAATACTAATTCAATGCACGTATCAATATCCATTAGATCTATAAATGAATCAACAGAATCTTCTTATTTTTTATTTGGATTTTTTAAGTTAATAATAGTTTTTTCTTTTTTTGAGTGTAGAAATATACCATCCCTTCCTATTCGTATCCAAATAAAATTGAAAATTGGATTAATTAATTTTATTTGATATTTGAAAAAAAAAAATTAGTTGATAAAATTAGGAGTTCATAAAGAAATTAAGATTATTGTATATACAAAATTAGTCGCATTATTCTTACTGATTGGTAAAATTTTTGAATTTTAAAAATTAAAGGATAGAAGGTTTCATTTTATTTTATGGTAAAAAATTCATTCATTTCCGTTATTTCACAAGAAGAAAAAAAAGAAAACAGTGGGTCTGTTGAATTTCAAGTATTTAGTTTTACCAATAAGATACGAAGACTTACTTCACATTTGGAATTGCATAGAAAAGACTATTTATCTCAGAGAGGTCTACGTAAAATCCTAGGAAAACGGCAACGACTTCTGTCTTATTTGTCAAAGAAAAATAAAGTACGTTATAAAGAATTAATTAGTCGGCTGGATATTCGGGAATCAAAAACTCGTTAAATTGAAAAGTAACTTGAATTATTTGATTTATTAGATCTTGAATTTTGATGAACTTCTTTTTGTTTTCAGCAATTCATGAAAGAATGAATCGAGGAATAACCTATGAATGTAACAACTACAAGAAAAGACCTCATGATAGTCAATATGGGACCTCACCACCCATCAATGCATGGTGTTCTTCGGCTCATCCTTACTCTAGATGGTGAAGATGTTATTGATTGTGAGCCGATATTGGGTTATTTACACAGAGGGATGGAAAAAATTGCAGAAAACAGAACAGTTATACAATATCTGCCTTATGTAACACGTTGGGATTATTTAGCGACTATGTTCACAGAAGCAATAACCGTAAATGGACCAGAACAGTTGGGGAATATTCAAGTACCTAAAAGAGCCAGTTATATCAGAGTAATTATGTTAGAGTTGAGTCGTATAGCTTCTCATCTCTTATGGCTTGGCCCTTTTATGGCAGATATTGGTGCACAGACCCCCTTTTTCTATATTTTCCGAGAAAGAGAATTAGTATATGATCTATTTGAAGCTGCCACCGGTATGAGGATGATGCATAATTATTTTCGTATCGGAGGAGTAGCCGCCGATCTACCTCATGGATGGATAGATAAATGTTTAGATTTCTGTGATTATTTTTTAACAGCGGTCTCTGAATATCAAAAACTTATTACGCGGAATCCTGTTTTTTTAGAACGAGTTGAAGGGATAGGCATTATTGGTGGAGAAGAAGCAATAAATTGGGGTTTATCAGGACCGATGCTACGAGCTTCTGGAATACAATGGGATCTTCGTAAAGTTGATCGTTATGAATGTTACGACGAATTTGATTGGGAAATCCAGTGGCAAAAAGAAGGAGATTCATTAGCTCGTTATTTAGTCCGAATCAGTGAAATGACAGAATCTATAAAAATTATTCAGCAGGCTCTGGAAGGAATTCCAGGAGGACCTTATGAGAATTTAGAAATACGATCCTTTGATAGAGAAAAGGATCCAGAATGGAATGATTTTGAATATCGATTCATTAGTAAAAAACCTTCTCCCACTTTTGAAT